TGCTTCTGTTCAATATATAATGACTGAAGTTAACTTTGGTTGGTTAATCCGGTCTGTTCATCGATGGTCAGCAAGTATGATGGTACTAATGATGATCCTACATGTATTTCGTGTGTATCTCACAGGTGGCTTTAAAAAACCTCGTGAATTAACTTGGGTTACAGGTGTGGTTCTTGGTGTATTGACAGCATCCTTTGGCGTAACTGGTTATTCTTTACCTTGGGACCAAATTGGTTATTGGGCAGTAAAAATTGTAACAGGCGTGCCGGAAGCTATTCCTATAATAGGATCCCCTTTAGTAGAGTTATTGCGTGGAAGTGCTAGTGTAGGACAATCAACTTTGACTCGTTTTTATAGTTTACACACTTTTGTATTACCTCTTCTTACTGCCGTATTTATGTTAATGCATTTTCTAATGATACGTAAGCAAGGTATTTCGGGTCCTTTATAAACAATATAGATCATAGATATTAGTAATCAATCATTGATCGATTGGGGGAGGGAGAATAGTATTTTATTGCTACAAATATGGATTATTGAAAAGAATAAGACATGTATTTAGATATTTCTCTTCAACTACATTATATTATTTCTTTGAAATAATGAATAGTTGAAGCGAATTCTCCGAAGAAAAAGATGGATTATGGGAGTGTTTGACTTGGACTATTGATTTGGCCGTGCAGATATATGATATGTCTTTATCCGCCACATTGGAATCCACAACCAAATGTGTCTTTGTTCTAACCACTCCGTAAGCCATATACTCTATTTAGGATAGGTTGGTTCACTTAAAGAGAATTTTTTCTATGATCCGATCCAAGCATGTCGTGCATGAGCAGGCCCCGTAAAATCCAGTGGAATAAGTGATGTAGTAGAATCCATATATTCTATTTTTTAGCTATTTTACCTACTTAATATACTTATCTAAAGACTTAATATACTTATCTAAAGTATCTTTAGTATTTCGTTTTTTATTCATTTTTTTTTATTTACTTACTACTTAGTATACTTAATAGTATGGAAATGCACCCATTTTCTTTGCATTGACTCCATTTCTGATACTATCGGGGTGAAACAGCGGATCTAAAGAATGACAGAGGCGAAACCATATTAGTAACAAGTAAATTCTTTGTATACAAAAAATATCGATATTTTTTGTAGATAAAGTCCAAAGGTCTAAGACGACCCAAAAAGCACTTGGTCATTATTACCTTTATAGGCCCACTTGGGTAATGAGCATTTATTTACTTGTAAGAACCGAAGTCCTTGCGATGGATGATTGCAATTTTGGAAAAAGGAATCCAGTTCTTTTTTTTCATAAAATCATTCATATATGTGTAGCTATGGATAATATATTGATTGATTTTATAACATCTAGAGATCTCTATTTTTTCATATGGGTACTTTTGGTTCGTTTGATTCTTGCTCGAGCCGGATGATGAAAAATTATCATATCCGGTTCTTTCGGAGGATGGATTGATAAGAATTCACCTATCCCAATAACAAAAAAACCTGACCTGAATGATCCTGTATTAAGAGCTAAATTGGCTAAAGGAATGGGGCATAATTATTACGGAGAACCCGCATGGCCCAATGACCTTTTATATATTTTTCCAGTAGTAATTCTAGGTACTATTGCATGTAATGTAGGATTAGCGGTTCTAGAACCATCAATGATTGGCGAACCCGCGGATCCATTTGCAACTCCTTTGGAAATATTGCCCGAATGGTATTTCTTTCCCGTATTTCAAATACTTCGTACAGTACCTAATAAGTTATTAGGTGTTCTTTTAATGGTTTCAGTACCCGCGGGATTATTAACAGTACCCTTTTTGGAAAATGTTAATAAATTCCAAAATCCATTTCGTCGTCCAGTGGCGACAACTGTCTTTTTGATTGGTACCGTAGCGGCCCTTTGGTTAGGTATTGGAGCAACATTACCTATTGATAAATCCCTAACTTTAGGTCTTTTTTAAATTGATTCAATTTGAAAATAAAATAGCACGATGTGTGTATCTAGGGAATAGTCACTTCAAGGTGAATTCTCCCTAGATAACACCTATTCAATAGATATATCTTTAGGAAAAAAAATCGAAAAAAAGGGATGAAAATGAATATAAATCCAGCGGCTTTAAAATTGATTTTTTAGTAAATCAATTGCGAAATGCTTTTCCATTTCTAGAATGCTTAATATATGTTTTACATCTTCCATCCGAAAATGTTCAATTTTCATAAGGTCTTCTTGACTGTTCTTCAAAAGGTCCGATAATGTATGGATATTGGACCTTTTGAGACAATTATAGATCTTAGGAGTCAATTCTAATTGGTCAATAAAAATCGATTTTAATGGTATTTCTTTTTTATTTTTCCTTAGTTTAACCAATTTATCATGAAAAGTAAAAAGGGGTAAAGTAATTTTGTGTTGATTTTTTTCGAAATGTAAGTTTTCTTCTTCTACATGTAGAAAGGGAAGAAATAAATCAATTAAATTTCGGGAGGCTTCATGAAGTGCTTCTTTAGGAGTTAAACTTCCATTTGTCCATATTTCGAGAAAAAGTATCTCTTGCTTTTCATTTCCATTTCCATAAGAATAAACACTATGATTCACATTTCGAACAGGCATGCATACAGCATCTATGGAATAACTTCCGTCTTGAAGATTTTGTGTTGGTTTTATACAATAGCCACGATTCCTCTCAATTTGTAATTCAATACACAAATCAATTGGTTCCCTTAGGCTAGCGATATGTTGTGTATTATCAAGGATTTCCACAGAAGGCGGTAAGATGATGTCTTGAGCAGTTACATATCCAGGACCTTTGACACAAATAGACGCGTCACGAGTTCCATATAAATTGCTTTTCAATACAATTTCTTTCAAATTCATTAATATTTCATGTACTGATTCTTGAATACCCCCTATAGTAGAAAATTCGTGTGGTATTTTTTCAGATTTTGCACGTGTGATACATGTTCCTTCTATTTCTCCAAGCAAAGCTCTTCGCATCGCAATGCCTATTGTGTCGGCTTGACCTTTCATAAGTGGAGACAGAATAAAACGTCCATAATAAAGACGTTTACTGTCAACTCTCGATTCAACACACTTCCACTGTAGTGTTCGAGTAGATATTCTGACTTTCTCTCGAACCATAATAAGATTCTTCTTTTTGTTATAAAATCCTTGAATTTTTTATTTCTCTTGAAATCTCTTCAATGTTTATTTGCGTCTTTTTTTAGGAGGCCTGCAGCCATTATGGGGCATAGGGGTTACATCCCGGACGAAATTTAATATTATACCACTTCGACAAATAGCTCTTAATGCCGCATCTCTTCCGCGACCCGGACCCTTTATCAGGACTTTCGCTCGTTGCATACCTTGATCCATTGCTATCCGAATAGCATCTTTCGCTATGGTTTGAGCGGCAAAAGGTGTCCCCTTTCTTGGGCCCTTGAATCGACAAGTGCCCGCGGAAGACCAATAGATCACCCGACCCCGCACATCTGTAACGGTTACAATAGTATTGTTAAAACTTGCTTGGATATGAATAACTCCCTTTGGTATTTTAGGTGTATTTTTACGAGGACGTCTTTTCCTGCGCCAAGCAAGTCTTGTTACAAATTTTACCATATTTTATTATCTCAAAAAAAAGTCCGAGACCTATGGATATATCCATTTCGTGTCAAAATAGATCCTTTTTTTTTTTATTTGTATTTATCTATCAGATCCTTTAGATAGTCCTTTTCTTTATTTTGACAAATTATCCTTGTCTTTGTTTATGTCTCGGGTTAGAGCAAATTACTCTAATTCGTCCCTTTCTACGTATTAGTCGACATTTTCCACAAATTTTACGAGCGGAGGGCCTTATTTTCATATTTTGCGTTCCTTAATTTTGAATATACAGACTTTTTTTTGAAGAAAAAGAGTTTTTTTTTCAATCTTGATTGAATTGTATCCCCATAAAAAAAAGAAATATTGAAGTTCAAAAATTACCTAATCTTTCGAATTGTTGTTCTGGAGTCTCTAAATTAGACGCTCTCCTCTCCGGTCGAATCATAATTATAATGAGGCTTATTGACTCTATTTCCTGGTGGTATAAAACAAAACTTTGTTAGGTCTTTCTTGAAACAGAACCTAAAACAGGATCTTCATTATCTAAAGGAACCCGTAACATACCCTTGGAAAGTGATTCAGTAAGTAAACCTTTGTGAATTTCTTTTTATTCTTTATATTCTATATCCTTCGATTCTATAATATAGAATAAAAAATAAGGATATTCTATATAAAACTATCTTGAAGTATCCGCAAATTTAATGTAGCAGCAATGCTATTCAAATCTCGGACTTGTTCTTTTTTTTTTTACAAAACAAAATCAAAATAGATATGATTTGGATATCAGAAGGATTACCATATGTGACACAAGATTTCTCCGCCGATTCTTTTTAGTCGAGCCTCTCGATCTGTCATTATACCCCGAGAAGTCGAAAGAATTACAATTCCCATCCCGTCTAAAATTCTAGGAATTTGTTGATACTTAGAATAGATTCGTAAACCGGGTCGACTAATCTGTTTTAATTTTAGACTAGTTCTATATTGTTTTTTTTTAGTTTTTCTATGTCGTCTATGTCGTAAGGTTAAAACCAAGAAATTTTTGTTGCCTTCCTGATGTTTCCTCACATTTTCAATAAAACCTTCTCGTAAAAGGATTTTCACAAAGTTTTCAGTGATATTAGTAGATACTATTCGAACGATTCCTTTTCCGCCCATGTCAGCATTTCGTATAGAGGTTATTATATTAGCAATTGTGTCTTGACTCATTATAAACTAACATTTGGAGTTTTGATATAATTAACATTGTCTTTTTGCTTTTGTTTTTTTTAATTCATATTCATGAATTTTTTTATTAAGGTATATACGTTAAACATAATCTACTAATTAATTTGATTAATCGGTTGAATTCAAATACTATAATCAAATAGTCTAACTATATAATGTTTTCTATCTCATCTTACAATGCTTTTCTAACGCTTTATCTTATAATACTTCAGGTGCTAATGAAACTATTTTTGTGAAATTGACCTGCCTCAATTCCTCGGCAATCGGGCCAAAAATTCGACTTCCCTTTGGATTTCCTTTTTGATCAATGACAACTGCAGCATTATCATCATATCGTATGATAATGCCGCAGTCGCGTTTGAGTTGTTTCCGAGTACGTACAATTACAGCTCTGATCACTTCGGATTTTTCTAGAGTGGAATTGGGTGCTACTTCCTTGATCACAGCAATAATAACGTTGCCAATATGACCGTATCCCCGATTACCAGCCCCCAGGATTCGAATACACATCAATTTTCGGGCTCCGCTGTTATCTGCTACATTCAAATAGGTCTGAGATTGGATCATATCATTTTTTTAATCTGTTATTTTAATGCAAAAGAAAAAAAAAAGAAATATTGTTTGTCCAAAAATAAAAAAAGAAACTTACAATTTTTTTTTCATTCCAAAGTCCCTTTTTTCTTTGGTTCTATATTCCTATTTTAAAATAATGAATTGAGTTCGTATAGGCATTTTGGATGCTGCTATTGAGATAGCTTTTCTGGCCATATTTTCTGCTACTCCGCCCATTTCATAAAGTATTTTACCTGGTTTAACGACAGCTACCCAATATTCGGGATCTCCTTTCCCCGAACCCATACGTGTTTCTGCGGATCTTATCGTAACTGGTTTATCGGGAAATATACGTACCCATATTTTTCCACCGCGGCGTATATTTCGTGTCATTGCCCGACGGCCTGCTTCTATTTGTCTAGACGTAATCCAAGCGGGTTCAAGTGCCTGAAGAGCATATCTACCGAAACAAATACGATTACCTCGATAAGACATTCCTTTCATTCTCCCTCTATGGTGTTTACGGAATCTGGTTCTTTTAGGGTTATAGTTGATCATTGGTTCACAATTCCATCTCTATTACAGAACTGGACATGAGAGTTTCTTCTCATCCAGCTCCTTGCGAATGAAATAATTATAAAAATATACATATAGTTGATGAGTAATAGACTGAATCATTAGATTCTTTGAGATTTCATCTAATCTATTTATTCGAAATTTGTATCTATTTTTTTATATAGAACTACGTATTCTATGTCAATTCTAGATTGATAGATAATTTGAAATTCAAATTTTTAGATAATTATTTTATATAATTTATGTATAATGGACTTTTTTTCTTATAATCTTCTAATGATAATGAATCTATATCTATATTTATTATGATGATATCAGATCACTTAAAATTTATAAATCCAATAACATAAAAAAACCTTCGCGGGCGAATATTTACTCTTTCCGTTTTTACTTTATTTCTAAGGTTATCCCCAAACCTCTCCTCTCAAAATAAAAAAAATGGATTGTTTCTTGGTTCGTTTCGCCATCCTGCCCGTTAAAAAATTATTAAGATTTATTTTCAATAGAATTTATTTTCAATAGAATCTTATGTCTTTACAGGTTCCGTCGTTCCCATCGCTTCTCGGTTAATGGTTAGGTCTTAATTCTATAATGAAGCCTCCAATCCAATTTTTTCTTGAGCCAATTTTATCAGTCTTTATTGGCTCGAGGCTCTTAATTTTTTGTTTTATGAGTAGGATTTTGACTATCAATAAATAGCTATTGGTGCTTTATTACATTAGCTTTTACGAGATGACTCGTAGACCTTACATATTGGAATCATATATCATTAATTTTTTTTTTCTTTCTCTCACCCTATCATTTATCTGCATAATTTTTGATTTTGCTTTACAATTCATAATCAAATTGCTTTTTTTTATTTATGTAATGTAAAAAAGAGTAAAAAAGATTGCAATTCCTACAATACAAAGGCCAATATATCATATCTTGACTGCTTTTTTGAATCCAGATCCAGATAATGTGAAGCGATGAGTTGGTTATTAATTCTATATTTATTCATTCATAGTATTGATCAGTCTATTTTTTTAAGATTGACCTTTACCTTTAAAAACCAACGGGTCACACACTAAGCATAGCAAGTACATTAAATAATCAATCGAATTTTTTATTTTATTTAACCTTATAGAATTTTCGAATTTTTCTTTTTTTGATTGGTCAGAAAAAGAATGAAAGAATTTATCATTTTTTGTTCTATCAAAGATATCAAAGAAAGGGTATAATGGAAAGATTAAGTCAAGTAAAGGTTGACTATTCTGCGTCTAAAATATCCAAATTTTTAGGCCTAATGCCCCATAAATAGTTCGAACCGTATAGGAGCAATAATCAATTTTAGCTCGAAGGGTTTGTAAAGGAACCCTACCCTCTCTAATCCATTCGATGCGTGCCATGTCTTTTCCGCCAAGGCGCCCTGCAATTTGTACTTGAATTCCTTTTGTATCGGCGCGCTTGGCTAATTCAATAGCCTTTTTTATTGCTTTGCGAAATGAAACTCGATTCTTTAATTGTTCGGCTATAAATTCTGCAAGAATATTAGGATC